ATTAATCACTGACTATTTTCCACAAACCACAAAGATATCGGAACTTTATATTTTATTCTTGGAGCCTGAGCTAGTATAGTCGGAGCCTCCTTAAGACTTATCATTCGCTCTGAACTAAGCGGCCCAGGGTGTTTAATCGAAAACGATCATCTTTACAATGTGATAGTTACTGCTCACGCGTTCGTAATAATTTTTTTTATGGTAATACCTATCATAATTGGAGGCTTCGGTAATTGATTAGTCCCTTTAATACTAGGGAGTCCGGATATAGCCTTTCCACGTATAAATAATTTAAGCTTTTGACTTCTGCCCCCTTCATTAACTCTACTGTTAATAAGAGCTTTAGTAGAAAGAGGAGTCGGTACAGGATGGACAGTTTACCCGCCTCTGGCGTCCATCTCCTCTCATAGCGGAGGCGCAGTAGACTTAGCTATTTTCTCTCTTCATCTAGCTGGCGCCTCCTCCATTTTGGGTGCCGTAAACTTTATTTCAACTATCGCAAACATACGAACTATCAACTTAAATTTTGACCAAATTCCTTTGTTTGTTTGATCAGTTCTCATTACTGCTGTTTTACTTCTTCTCTCTTTGCCTGTTCTCGCAGGTGCTATCACTATGCTCCTTACAGACCGAAACTTAAACACATCATTTTTTGATCCCTCAGGGGGAGGAGACCCCATCCTCTACCAACACTTATTCTGATTTTTCGGCCACCCAGAAGTTTATATTCTAATCCTACCTGCTTTTGGTATAGTCTCACATATCGTCAGCCAAGAATCAGGTAAAAAAGAAACTTTTGGTGCCTTGGGCATAATTTACGCCATACTTGCTATTGGCGTCTTAGGTTTTATTGTTTGGGCCCACCACATATTTACTGTTGGCATAGATGTAGACACCCGAGCTTATTTTACATCCGCTACCATAATTATTGCAGTGCCGACAGGCATTAAAATTTTTAGGTGGCTAGGTACTCTTCAAGGAGGAAAGCTCTATTTTTCATCCTCTTTATTATGAGCCATAGGCTTTATTTTCCTCTTTACGGTGGGTGGCTTAACCGGAGTAATACTGGCAAACTCGTCAATTGATATCGTTTTACATGACACCTATTATGTTGTCGCTCACTTTCATTATGTTTTATCTATGGGTGCAGTATTTGGTATTTTCGGTGGTTTTGTGCACTGATTCCCTTTATTAACAGGTCTAACGTTAAACCCGCTTTTAGCAAAAACTCATTTTTTTGTTATATTTGTAAGAGTTAACTTAACTTTCTTTCCTCAACATTTTTTAGGCTTAACCGGAATACCTCGACGATACTCAGACTACCCTGATTCGTTCACTGCCTGAAATATTATTTCATCTACAGGCTCGTATATATCAATTTTATCCGTAATTATGTTTCTATATATACTAATAGAAGCATTTATTTCTAACCGCGCAACACTATACACCCTAAATCTAGCCTCGTCCTTAGAATGGTTCCATCCGCTACCGCCAGCTGACCATAGCTACAAAGATACCCCAATTTTAACTTCCTAATTTAGATGGCAGATTTATGCAATAGTTTTAAAGGCTATATAAGGTAAGACCTCTAAATTACGCCAACATGACATATACTTTCATTTCAAGATAGAGCTTCTCCCTCTATAGAGCACCTTACTCTTTTTCACGATTTCACTATAGCCGTTATGACCACTATTATAGCCTTAGTAGCTTTAATTTTAATATTTATCTCTATATACAAGTTAACTGACCGCTTTTTTTTACAAGACCAAACTACAGAGATTATCTGAACTATCTCACCAGTCATTATTCTTTTAGCCATCGCTCTGCCTTCTCTCCAGGCTTTATACTTGCTAGACGATCCTCTTTCGCCCAATATTTCGATTAAAGTCATAGGTCACCAGTGGTATTGATCTTACGAGTACTCAGATTTTAAAACAATCGAATTTGACTCGTATATACTTCCTTCAAATAATACTCACATGCGACTGTTAGACACAGACAATAGCGTAGCTATACCTACCTTAACTCAAATTCGTCTTTTAACGACTAGAGCAGACGTAATCCATTCTTGGTCTATACCTGCTTTAGCCGTTAAATCAGACGCCCTCCCAGGGCGTCTAAACCAGTTAATAATTTTTATCAAACGCCCGGGCCTCTTCTACGGCCAATGTAGAGAAATCTGCGGATCAAACCACAGATTTATGCCTATTAAAATCGAAGCCCTTCCTATGAAAACCTTTTTAAACTGGGCTTTATCATTTAATTCGCTCAGTGGCCGAATAGGTGTAAGTCTTTTAAACTTATAATAGTCTCTCTCTGGGCGAAAAAGCTAGTTAAACAATAACATTAAATTGTCAAATTAAAATTACTTTGAGTGCCTTTTAATACCTCAGATAGCCCCTGCCTTATGATTACCAATTTTTATTATAATTTCTACCTTACTGTTTTGCACTAACTCCATTTTTTACTTTACTATAAAAACTAATAACACCGTTAATGCACCCTTTCTACTCACACCTTTTTATAAACCATGACCATGATAACAAATATTTTCTCAATTTTTGACCCTTCCTCTCCTACCATTATGTCCTCTAACTGGCTCTCGCTTTTTATCATTGTACTAATTTGCCCCCCTATATACTGAGTTGCCAATTCTCGACTAACCTGCGCTGTTCTTGCAGTTAATTTTTTCTCTTTCAAAGAATTTAGGCCGCTCCTAAAAAAAGCCCCGTATATTTTAATTTTTCCTGTAACTTTACTCATCTTTATTATATCTAACAATCTAATAGGACTGCCCTCATACATTTTCACCGCCTCTAGTCAATTGATTTTTACCGCTACCCTAGCTTTACCTGCTTGACTAGCCTTAATACTGTACGGTTGAATAAACAACCTGTCAAACCTTCTTACTCATCTTATCCCGCAAAATACCCCCTTACTACTAATACCTTTTATAGTCTTAATCGAAACCATTAGAAATCTGATTCGACCTATTACCTTAGCCATTCGGTTAACCGCAAATATAGTAGCCGGTCACCTTTTAATTGTCTTATTAAACTCCGCAGACACCGTGACTCCTCTTATGTTGTACCCAATCTTGTTCTCCACTAAGCAACTATTACTACTCTTAGAGCTAGCTGTTGCCTTTATTCAAGCCTATGTGTTTAGAGTTTTAGTAACTCTTTATATAGCCGAATTCACTAACTAATGACAACTTCAAATCACCCCTATCATTTAGTGCAAAAAAGACCTTGACCAGTAATTTCCTCATTAAGCGCAATACTTATCACTACTGGCCTAATTAAGTGATTCTGCTTTTACACTATAAATCTATTACTGATAGGGCTTTTAGGGGTCATTATAGTAAGAACTCAATGATGACGAGATATTTGCCGTGAAGCCACCTTACAGGGGCTTCATACACTAAAAGTCTCCACAGGCCTTCGCATAGGAATAATTTTTTTTATTATTTCAGAAATCTTATTTTTTTTCTCATTTTTTTGAGCTTTTTTCCATAGAAGCTTATCGCCGTCCATAGAAGTAGGTGCTGTATGGCCTCCGACCTATGTCGACAGATTTAACCCATTTCAAATCCCTCTTCTTAATACTGCAGTTCTTTTAGCCTCTGGCGTTACAGTGACATGGGCTCATCACGCCGCTACTGAAAATGCTCACACCCAAGTGCTCCAAGCCCTTACCTTAACAGTTACTCTAGGTGTGTATTTCACCTCTCTTCAAGCAATAGAGTACATCGAAGCACCATTTTCTTTAGCAGATTCAGTGTACGGGTCTACTTTCTTTCTAGCTACTGGTTTTCATGGCCTTCATGTTCTAATCGGCTCAACTTTCTTAATTTTTTGTTTATTGCGTGTTCACCTGGCTCATTTCTCAAACAATCACCACGTCGGCATAGAGGCTGCTATCTGATATTGACATTTTGTCGACGTAGTGTGACTTTTTTTGTACGTCTCCATCTACTGATGAGGCTCATAATAATGCACTTAATCGCTATTATAGCCTCACTTGCTTTGTTACTAGCCCTAACCTTGATCACACTAGCCTTTATCGTAGGAAAAAAAAACCACACAAATCGTGAAAAATTTACTCCATTTGAATGTGGATTTGACCCTAATAAAAAAGCACGTGCCCCATTTTCCTTACGGTTTTTTTTAATCACTGTTCTTTTTTTAATCTTTGATGTAGAATTATCATTACTTTTACCGCTTGGCCTGTTAACTCAATCTTCAGAGCCCTTAAATATTATCTTTGCTTCCTCTATCGTCTCTTTTATCTTAATTATCGGATTGTTGCATGAGTGAAATCAAGGGGTCTTAACTTGAGTTATTTAGGGTTGTAGTTTATCAGAACATTTGATTTGCAATTAAACTGAACTTTGGTCGCCCCTTCTTAAGTGTAAAAAAGACTTCTAATCTTTAAACAGCCCAACGCTACACTTGGTTTGACTGAAGCCAAACAGCGGCTAATAATTGTTAATTATTTAATTGGGAACCCTGGTCGTTTTTATGGTGTAACAAACATACAGTCCCTTCAAGACTAAGCTAATAACTATTTAAAAACGAAAGTATTATTTACATTTAGTTTCGGCCTAGATAATGGCTTTCCTCGTTTTATTTGGAGAGTGTCCACCTTTACATCTTCAATGTACTGCTCTTCTTAAGCTATCCAGATTATCTACCCACAAAAAGCAAAACAATAACTAACATTCTTCTAACCATAAACCCCCTAACTAATATGCTTTTTTGCCCTACTTGAAAAATTCCACTTATTTTATTAATACTCACGCTGCCTCCCTTGCCCCCGTAATATTCAAATCAACCTATATCTATTATTTTACCGCTTATAAAACCACTTTTTAAAAAATACTTTCTAAAGTCCTTCCAACCCATCAAAGACAAAAATCATATACTGTACAAACCTCACTCAGCCACTTTAAAATTTTTACTAACTTTAGCTCTAAATTGGACTCATAAAAAACAGACCACTCCCCCTAACACCCTAGCAATAAATACAAAAATTTTATTAAACCTTCTTAATAAAATAGGAAAGTCAATTTGGATAACTCTTCACTGTAAAAAAAAACCGCTACTTAATCTAAATAACAATAAAAATAAAGTACTTTTAACTGTCTGTGTATCTCTATCTATGCCTTCCCCAATTCTTACTCTTATACTGACTGAGCAATTTATCAAATAAAGTATGCGTAGCCTATACCCAACTGTAAGTCCACAAGCTAAAAAAATTATTACTGTAGCTACCGGATTTAATCAACTTCCTAGTACACTCTCCACCCTAGTGTCTTTAGAGTAAAACCCAGCTATAAATGGGAACCCACAAAGAGATAAATTTGTCACCCTTAATATTCTTATCACTACTGGACTCTTTACCACTACGCTACTTATATCACGATAGTCTTGTCTATTACCGTTATTGTGAATAACCACTCCAGCACACATAAATAAAGTAGACTTGAATATTGCGTGAGTAACTAAATGAAAGAAAGCCAACTCTTTTAAGCCTATACTCAAAATTATCACTATTAAGCCTAACTGTCTTAACGTAGACAAAGCTACTACTTTCTTTATATCTCTTTCACCTATAGCCGCCAATCCAGCTATCAACATAGTTCTTATAGAAATAGCCAACAATACCACTCTTACTCCTCTTACTATAACTATCTCTCTAAATCGAATCAGCAAAAATACCCCTGCTGTCACTAAAGTTGACGAGTGTACTAATGCTCTAACGGGTGTAGGTGCAGCCATAGCTGCGGGCAACCAAGCAGAAAAAGGTAGCTGGGCTCTCTTAGTAAAAGCGGCTAAAATCACTAAATACACTGACACACTTCTTCACTCCTCTACTTTTTCACAAAAATCCCAACAACCTGATCTAAATATAAACCTGATCCTCAACAAAATACCAACATCCCCGATTCGATTCCTAAGTACTGTCAACATGCCTGCGTTACACGATCTTTCTCTCTGATAAAAAATAATTAAAATATATGATGTTAACCCTAGTCCGTCCCACCCTAATAGTAGCCTAATAAGGTTAGGTCTCATAATTAGTAATCATATTGACCCAACAAATAAACATATCGCCAATACAAACCGCCTGTAACTCACTTCACCATCTATGTAGTACCTAGAATATTTTATAACGCACCCTGAAATTAAACAAACTCTACTAAAAAAAAAAATTCTTATCCAATCAATAATTAAACTTATTCTAATTACTACTCTACTGTGCCTTCACACCTCCCATTCGATAACATTTCTGTACTCTAAAAATACTCTAGTCAACCCGACTATTAGACCTAAAGACCCCCTTATTAGTAGCCCCATCCTTACTGCTCTATAAATTTTTAACCCAAGTACCAATATCAAGAACATAGTATCACTACGACCACACCGTAATATTTTTTTTAAACTACCTCGATACACTAGCCAGAAAATACCGAACACCATCGTATTTAAAGGAATTCAGTGGCACCTTCTAACTAAATATTCAATAACAAATCCTCTGTGAAACCCTGTTCTATTTCTTACGTAACGGCCATGCTGTCTTAACGAAAACAAATACAACCTATACGCACCTCTCAAAAAACACATAACTCCTACAGGCACAGCGACTAAACTACTCCACCTAACTAACGACAATAAAAGAAAAATCTCACCTAACAAATTTAACCTGACCGGTGCGGACATGTTACTACTTACTAAAAAAAATCACCATAAACATATACTAGGCATAAAATTCAAAAGACCTTTTCTTAACACTATTCTGCGACTCCCAGTTCGCTCGTAAACTACATTAACTAAATAAAATAACCCTGACGAACATAAGCCATGCCCTACTATCACAACAACAGCCCCTTTTATTCCCCATTCACTCAAAATAAACAACCCCCCAATACAACTACTTATGTGTACAACAGAAGATCTAGCTACTAATAATTTTATGTCTGTTTGTCGTAAGCAATTCATCCTAACTGCGAGCCCGCCTCATAATCTTACGCATAGAACAACTTCCCTCAATACACTAAACCCCCTCTCCAAAAAAACCAAAAATCGTACTAGCCCATAACCTCCTATCTTAAGCATAACTCCTGCTAAAATCATAGACCCGGCTACGGGCGCTTCTACGTGAGCCTTTAATAACCATAAATGTAAAAAAAACATAGGAAATTTAACTAAAAAGGCCCCTACTAAAAACATAAAAAAAAAAAATCTACGCTCACATGTCCTTACCACATACATGTACCTAGACCCATTTTCCCTCAAATTTAGAATTAAAAAAAAAAGAGGTAGTGAGCCAAACAAAGTGTATAGCATCATATAAATACCAGCTTGTCTGCGATCAGGCTGATAGCCTCACCCTAGAATTAAAAAAAAAATAGGTACCAGACTTCTCTCAAACCCTACGTAAAAAAATATAAAATCTGACACATAAAATCTCAACAAAAAAATAATCACTAACCTAGTTATTAATAAAATAAAAAATATCCTATTTTGATTATTTTTTTTGACCCCTTTTCTGCCTATAACCGCTAACCTCACAACTCATACACTTAAAATTCTAAGGCACCATCCGACATTATCTAGTTCCCCTACAAAACAACTTTTTCATACAACTCTATCTCTTCTTCTACATAGTATGATTATCCTAACAGCTAACATGAGTATCACACACTCTCCTCATACTCTCATCATTACTAGCCCTCCTATCACACCTATCACTCCACTTAGCATGCTACGCACCTATAGAACCTTATTTGATCGGACCCTTGTCTCAACACGGACCCGATCAAAAGAGAAAGCCCCAATACTCCTTCACATACTGCTATTACTAAATAAAATAACAAAAACCTAGTTTCTTCTTTACAGGCCACCCTAACTCATCAGTAAATTATCACAACTATATATTCTAATCTTAATAGTCTACTCAACAAATGACCATAATTTAAAATAAACCTTACACCACCAGCTATAAACCCTATACCTATACTTATTTCTATGAACCTTATCATTAAGTCCCCGTAGTTTATTAAAACTTTAGTCTTGTAAACTAAGATCGGCCCTCCCGGGGATTCAAAAAGAAACTAACTTTTCTATAATACCCAAAACTATTATTTTTTATAAACTACTTCTTGTTATGTCTGACTATACACTTTATTTATCATGTTTAATCTCAATTTTACTTATCCTATCTTATACCGCCTTAACTATTGTTCTTATAGTAATTACCCAAACAACGCTTATCTCGCTTTCTATCTATTTTACTACCCCATGCTCATGATTTTCTTTTATTTTTTTTTTAATTTTTGTTAGGGCCATAATAATTATTTTTGTGTATATTTCTTCTTTGGCCTCTAACGACTTTATGCCACTAATATCGTCAAAAACACTGTGAGTCACTATAATAGTTACACCTATTTACTTACTTTCTTTTATTTTGCCATCAAGCCACCTTAAAAGATCAAATTCTACTACTACTCTCTCCGATCTCACTCAAACTTTTCTACCCCCTCATAAACTTTACGCCTCTTACACTACTTACACAACTCTTTTCCTAATAGCCTATCTTCTATTTGCTTTAATCGTTGTTATTAAAAATTCTTCAACTACAGTAGCGCCGTTACGCTCACAAACCTATTAATGACAAAATCTACACTAATCACTAACCCTCTTTTAAATTTATTTTCTTCTACACTGATTAAACTACCTGCGCCCTCAAATATTTCAACATTATGAAATTTTGGGTCTTTGCTTACATTGAGATTATTTATTCAACTCTTATCTGGTTTATTACTTGCCTCTGTTTACTCAGCTAACGCTGACATTTCTTTTCATCTTATCACTCAATCAATAGAGGCAACAAACGCAACTTGACTAATTCGGTCAATTCATGCCAATGGGGCCTCCTTGTTTTTTTTTTGTCTCTACCTCCACATCGCACGAGGAATATACTACAGCTCATTTTATTTCTCACATGTCTGAATAATCGGAGTTTCAATCCTACTATTAACAATAGCAACCGCCTTTATCGGCTACGTACTCCCGCTGAACCAAATATCTTACTGGGGCGCCTCAGTAATTACTAACTTATTCTCAGAGGTCCCGTATTTAGGCCCATATATTGTTCAATTTATTTGAGGAGGTGTGTCGGTTAGAACACCTACTTTGATACGATTTTTTACTTTTCATTTCATTTTACCATTTATAATTTTAGCAATAGTTATAGCACATATTATATTTTTACACCAAAAAGGTTCTAATAATCCTCTGGGGCTCACATCAAATTCACTAAAAATCTATTTTAACCAGTTTTTCTCCATAAAAGATTTATTTGGTATTTTTGCACTTTCTTTAATCTTCTTTATTCTTGTCCTACATTGACCATTAATTTTAGGCGACGACGAAAATTTTAACCCTGCTGACCCTGCTGTAACACCCCGACACATCCAACCAGAGTGATATTTTCTTTTTGCCTACGCCATTCTTCGATCAATCCCTAACAAGCTTGGCGGTGTAATTGCCTTAACTCTCTCTATTCTTATTTTATACACCCTACCCTACACATTTATAGCTAAAATAAAAAGTACCACCTTTTACCCTATAAACTCTATCATATTTTGGTCTATGACGACAGTAGTTATTCTATTGACGTGGATTGGCATACGACCCGTTGAGGCCCCGTATATCCTGACTGGGCAATATTTAACATTACTTTATTTTTCTTATTTTATTTTAGCGCCCCTTTCTCAAAAATTATGAGACTTACTATAACAGCTATTTAGTTTAATACAAGTGTTTTGAAAGCACCCTAAGAGGCAAACCTCAATAGTTACACTTTTAACCGATTAAAATTTCCTCTTTTTACCTTACTTACATCAGGTCCCAGGCCCCTAACCTTAAATAATAAATAAATAACATTAACCTTACTGGTAAAACCCTCTTTCAAGCTAACCCTATTAATTTATCGTAACGATACCGAGGTAAAGTAGCTCGTACCCAGACCCAAACAAAAACCATTATTATTCTTTTAAGCCCTATCGCCCTTCTAAATCTTCTACTAAAAAAAAAAACTACAAAAAGTATTCTTATAAACAAAATTCTAGCATACTCTCTTACAAAAATTAGAGTAAACCCTGCTGACCCGTATTCAGTATTAAACCCAGAAACTAACTCAGATTCTCTCTCTGAAAAATCATAAGGAGTCCGATTAGTCTCAGCTAATCTAGAAACCAGCCAAATAAGCCTTAACGGCATGAAAAAAAATATATTCCAAACTAGATACTGCCTTTCTATCAACTCATGTAACCTAAACGAACCAGTAATCCACACTAGTCTCAATAAAATTACAGCTATTCTAACTTCATATGAGATTATTTGGGCCACAGCCCGTAGTCTACCTAACATAGAGTATTTACAATTAGAGCCCCACCCTATTAATAGCACCGGATAAACCCCTAACCCTCTAACACACATAAAAAACATTACTCCATACCTAAAATCCAAGCCTCCCTCATAAAATGGGTATAGAGCCCATAATAACAACCCTACAACCAACCTTAACACAGGGGCTCTATAGTAAGTCACCACTTTTCTAACCCGATTATACATCATTTCTTTTCTAAGTAATTTCACGCCATCAGCAAAAGGTTGTATAACACCATATATACTAGTCCAGTTTGGACCTAACCGAACTTGTTTACTAGCTAAAATTTTTTGCTCTATTAAAGTTACAAACGCCACTCTTACCACTACCAGCACATATATAGTTGTATAGCTCACAAATCTTATTAATAGCTCTATAACTATTTGGCCTAACCTTACCAAAGCCCTAAACCTCGTGCGCTAATCCGCCAAAATAGTGCTAACAAACTACCTCCGCCCCTTTCGTACTAGAAAATAAATTTTTTAGCTAGAGATAAAATCCAACCTGGCTTAAACCGGTTTGAACTCAAATCATGTAATAATTTAAAGGTTGAACAAACCTTCTTACGTATTTACTGCTCCACGTAGACTTACTAATTCAACATCGAGGTTACAAGCTTCTTTATCGATAAGATCTCTCCAAAATAATTGTACTGTTATCCCTAGAGTAACTTCTCCATTTTATCCACATACGCAGGATCATTCAATAAACATTATAGTTTAAATATACCTACCGCCCCAGTAAAACAAACTTCTTTATACCACCACTAACAACCTATTCATTAAGCTTTTAGGGTCTTATCGTCCCCTAGTAATAAAAAAGAATTCTTACTTTTACTTAACTTTCTTTTTAGACAAACAGACTAAATATACTAGTTTTACCATTCATTCCAGTTTTCAATTAAAAAACAAATGATTATGCTACCTTAGCACAGTCAAAATACTGCAGCCATTTACAAAGCACTGGGCAGGTCTTATTCTTCAAACCTCAAACAAAATTGTTTTTGTTAAACTATCTAGATAATTTTGAGTTACTTCTACGCCCCTTTAATTATTCAATAACTTCATTATATTTAAATTTTACCATCTATCATTATTGTCAGTTAATTCTATTTTTCTTACGGTAAATAAAATTATTTAAAACAATCTAGACGCATAGCTAACCTAAAGCCTAGCTTTTTTTAATTTTACTAAATCTAGAGTTATAAGAGTTTGTCCCCTTAATACTCAAAACAATCAGATACCACAACTACCGTACACTTTTCACCTCTTATGCTATCCAAACAGCAAATACCACCACAATGTCACCATAAAGATTTAGTTGACTCGACCAAATCCTATTTTTGTTTTTAAAGTCCCCTGATACAAAAGGTACAGCTCATACACTTTATTAACCTATAACTTATTTTATCGACATATAAGAGTGCCTAAAAAGGTTATTTTCATTGTAACTGAAAATTCACCACTCTTAGAAAAACCTTCCGGTTTTTCTACTTTGTTTCGACTTATCTCCAAGAGATTGACGGGCAATTTGTACACTAATCAAACTTGATCAAATATTAATAATTACTGTTAAGTCCACTTCTACCGCACTCACACCTATGCTAAAATATATTAATTAATATTGTGACTAACTATAACCCTTTCACTCTGCACCTTGATCTAGCCTTATCAACTAACTACCTTAATTATTATTCCTAAACTAACTAAATGACGATGTACATAATTTTAACAGGGTGAGAGCTATCGAGGGTCATCGATTATTAGCAAATCCCCCTAAAAAAAAATAGCCGCCAAGCCTTATAATTTTAACCTTAATACTTAGGCCTGACCCAAAATAACAGGGTATCTAATCCTGGTCTAACTCACACCTGACTTTAGCATTAGTGTCTTTTATTCAATTATATTTCACTACACATTTATCTACCACACACCTTAAGTAGCCTGCCTACTTAGCTTTAATTACAGCTTTAGTCTAACCGCAGATGCTGGCACCAATTTACCCGCTATTTCAACCTTACTAAATAATAATACTTTGAACTACTACAAATTAACTTATATGTTCAATCAAGTTAGCCCAAAGCTCCCAGCTCACGCTAAACATTTTTTTTTTTTATGTAAACACACACCCCTATAGGGGTGTGTGTTTACATTAATAAAATAAATTAATACTATTATAAACTACTTAAATTTGTTTAAGTACTGTTATTCTAATATTTTTAATATTACTTCAACAGTACTTAAGTGTAATTAATTATAAATTATAGAGCTATTATTAAATATAAGTTTTTATAGAAGTGTTTACATTAATAAAATAAATTAATACTATTATAAATTACTTAAATTTGTTTAAGTACTGTTGTTCTAATATTTTTAATATTAGGTCAACAGTACTTAAGTATAATTAATTATAAATTATAGACCTATTATTAAATATAAGTTTTTATAAAAGTGATTACAATAACATTTGGCGGCTTATTAATTAAACCTTCAAATGTTACTTTATTATTAAGTAAATTTTATAGGTCGTTTGTTAGGAATTTATAAAATATTTAATTATTTATTAGTTAATAGTTAATCTTTAAAAATCGACATTCAGACAAAACTTCTTCTGCTCCTTTTACGGGGCAGAAGTTTTTGTTAGTCTGAATGTCGATTTTTTATAGTATATAAGTTATTATTATAATTTATTATTATACTATAAATGCTTGAATCTCTTTGTACATTTACAGGAAATTACTGGTAAAAAGTTTACACTATATTATTTTTGAAAGGGCGGTTAATAATAGAGTTCAAAATAATAACCAATACGAATTAATTTAATATAAAAATCTAATTTTTAACAGGCAGAAATAATATAAAAACAATAAATATAAATTTATTATATTAAAGTAGTTAACTACTTTAATATGTGACATAAAATATCACATAATTTTATTATAATAATATTTTATTATAAATTAAGTTATTTTTATAATATGTGTATACTATACGCTACATAGCGTATAGTATACACATATATATATAAAATGACCATACTTACACGTCTCAAATTCCAACATTTTTTTTTTTTTAAAAAAAAATTTATCGAGATTCTTTAATAAACTATTTAAACTATAGATCCAATCGTAACTAAGACGGCTTTATCTCCACTTTTTTTTTTAAAAAATTACATGTACTTAAACGACAACACATCTATCTACCCCAAACACCAAAAATTTGTGTGCTCCTTACACCAAGACAAACAGCCTGGGCAAAAGCTTTTTTAAGTTTGCAACCTAACGTATAAACTTCCAAGCACTAAAAATTTAACTATGGGCCTAATACTACCTAAAACAACTCTATATTCGATTTTAACAAAAACATGTATTTTACCTCCACTCTACTTATTTATTTTCACTGAGACCAACTCCACACAATCTATTGACTGCACAGTGTACTATCATCTAGGCTCTCACATCTTTAAGTTTACAACTTACTGTCTTTATTAGACTACATAAATGCACTACAGCTAACCTGTGCGCCTATATCAATAAGTAACAAATAAATCTCTCAATAAATCTCTCAATAAATCTCTCAATAAATCTCTCAATAAATCTCTCAATAAATCTCTCAATAAATCTCTCAATAAATCTCTCAATAAATCTCTCAATAAATAGCAAATAAATCTCTCAATAAATCTCTCAATAAATAGCAAATAAATTTATCAATAAATATATTTCTAAGTGTGTCTATAAATAATAGTCAATAACTTTATCAATAATTATATTTGTAATTACCACAATAAACTCGTCATTTATGGGTAAACCTATGTAGTCTTTTATAAACTCAATTACAGGTTTATTCACAATTTCACCTGTAAAAATATCTATAACTCTATCCTTAATTATGCCTCCTAATCTACCCTTATTGGCCCCACAACAAACTCCCCTAATGTGCACCTAAATCGCCTGTAAATGTATTCGAGAGTTCGTTCATAACCACACCCAGATGCCTACCATACCTATTTTATATTTTATATTTTATATTTTATATTTTATATTTTATATTTTATATTTTATATTTTATATTTTATATTTTATATTTTATATTTTATATTTTATATTTTATATTTTATATTTTATATTTTATATTTTATATTTTATATTTTATATTTTATATTTTATATTTTATATTTTATATTTTATATTTTATATTTTATATTTTATATTTTATATTTTATATTTTATATTTTATATTTTATATTTTATATTTTATATTTTATATTTTATATTTTATATTTTATATTTTATATTTTATATTTTATATTTTATATTTTATATTTTATATTTTATATTTTATATTTTATATTTTATATTTTATATTTTATATTTTATATTTTATATTTTATATTTTATATTTTATATTTTATATTTTATATTTTATATTTTATATTTTATATTTTATATTTTATATTTTATATTTTATATTTTATATTTTATATTTTATATTTTATATTTTATATTTTATATTTTATATTTTATATTTTATATTTTATATTTTATATTTTATATTTTATATTTTATATTTTATATTTTATATTTTATATTTTATATTTTATATTTTATATTTTATATTTTATATTTTATATTTTATATTTTATATTTTATATTTTATATTTTATATTTACTTGTGTGTACTCACCTTATTTAAGGTGAGTAAAAAAAAAACAAAGTACCTTATTAAGGGCTACCTTGATGCGGTTGACATGTTTACAACCTTTGTTATAAAAGATAAGCTAACTAAGCTATTGGGCTCATAACCCTTTTATGGTTTCTGCCTCTTTTAATTGAACCCTTACCACCCGGCCCACTTTTTATTTTTATCCGTCTTACTACTATCTACTATTTTATCCATCTCTGCTAATTCTTGATCTTTAGCCTGAATAGGCCTTGAGGTCAGCCTTATAGCCATGGTCCCACTTATTACCGCTAAAAAAAACAAATACTCAATAGAGTCTGCGCTAAAATATTTCCTTATTCAAGCTTTAGGCTCTATTTTTATTATCACAACAACCTCTACGCCAACCCAAGGCATACTATCACTCTTAATCACCTTTATTGCACTCGCATTAAAAAGAGGAGCTGCTCCGTCTCATCAATGATACCCCGCCATGGTTGAAGGGTTATCCTGATTAGTGTTCACTATCCTAGCCACTATCCAAAAAATTGCACCTATAATTTTAATTTTTTTTCTCCTTAAAACTAATATACTAGACCATGCTATTACTTTTTATATTTTTTGCTCGGCCGCTGTAGGAGCTGTTGGGGGGTTGACCCAAAACTCTTTACGAAAAATTGTAACCTACTCATCAATCGCCCACACTTCTTGACTTCTTCTAGCCATCTCTTACAGCTCTTGAAGATGAGTTTCTTATTTCTTTACTTATTCGTTCATTCTAGTGTCTTTAACAACTTTATTGAGCCACTCTCAAGTATCTACTTTAAACCACTTAACTACTACGAACCAAGCTATAACTTCAATCTCTCTTGCTAGTTCTATTTTATCACTAGGGGGCCTACCCCCTTTTACAGGATTTTTACCAAAATTCTTACTAGTTCAGCAATTAGTCCATTCTACTCAAGCCACTCTTTTAATCCCGCTTTTAATTAGCACCTTTATCAGTTTACTATTTTATTTGCGTCTTCTTTTATCAATTATTATGCTTATCAGGTCTACATCTAACAATATCACTATTCTACAAGCAAGCGCCTGTAAACTCCTGGTTTTAAATTTATTAGGTCTTATTTCTCCTACTTTAGTATTTCTTTTTCTTTTAAGTTTTAAGTTATACAAACTGTGAGCCTTCAAAGTTCTTAAAGAGCAATTTCAGACTTTAAGTTTTAAGTTATATAAACTATGAGCCTTCCAAGCTTAAAACAAGCACTCTTAAACTTAAATC